TACGACAAAGTTCTACTAATCTGGATGTAACTCAAAAATACAAGCATTTGTGGGTTCAATGCGAAAATTGTTATGGATTAAATTATAAGAAATTTTTTAAATCAAAAATGAATCTTTGTGAACAATGTGGATATCATTTGAAAATGAGTAGTTCTGATAGAATCGAACTTTCGATCGATCGGGGTACTTGGGAGCCTATGGATGAAGACATGGTTTCTCTGGATCCCATTCAATTTCATTCGGAGGAGGAGCCTTATAAAAATCGTATCGATTCTTATCAAAGAAAGACAGGATTAACCGAGGCTGTTCAAACAGGCATAGGGCAATTAAACGGTATTTCCGTAGCAATAGGGGTTATGGATTTTCAGTTTATGGGGGGTAGTATGGGATCCGTAGTCGGGGAGAAAATTACCCGTTTGATTGAATATGCTACTAAAGAATTTCTACCTCTTATTATAGTGTGTGCTTCCGGAGGGGCACGTATGCAAGAAGGAAGTTTGAGCTTGATGCAAATGGCTAAAATATCTTCTGCTTTATATGATTATCAATCAAATAAAAAGTTATTCTATGTACCAATCCTTACATCTCCTACTACTGGTGGGGTGACAGCCAGTTTTGGTATGTTGGGGGATATCATTATTGCCGAACCCAATGCCTACATTGCCTTTGCGGGTAAAAGAGTAATTGAACAAACATTGAATAAAACAGTACCCGAAGGTTCACAAGCGTCTGAGTATTTATTCCAGAAGGGTTTATTCGATCTAATCGTACCACGTAATCCTTTAAAAGGCGTTCTGAGTGAGTTATTTCAACTCCACACTTTCTTTCCTTTGAATCAAAATTAGAACATTAAGTCCATTATTTTGAGCAAACAAGTAATTCGTTTATCGGAATACAAGTGAAATTGAGACGAATGGGTTTTCTTTGTTGACATAAGATCTAATTGTATAACGAATCAAAAGTCACATAAAATCGGAAATTTGACCCTTTTTCTATATTCCTGATTATTGATCAAGAAGTCTCTATTAACAAGATAAAAGATGAAATTCTTTTTTTCGTGAAATTAGGCAAATAAAAAAATCTTCTTCTCGTCATATATAATTAAATGAAAATCTAGAAAATATAGTATAGAATTTTTTATCTTTCTATAGCGTACGATAATCCTATTTTGACTAAGAATCCCTGCTGGATGGGATTCTAACAAACCCTTGAATCAATATAAATAGAATAATCAATATAAATAGAATCTAATTCATTAAAAAAAACTTTTTGCTTAGTGAATGAAATTCGAAGACAAGAGCAAAAAATGAAGAAAATAATATCTCATCCATATCCTCTCAAATTTTTCATGTAGAAAGATGAAAAACTACATTATATACTCACTTAGACTTAGATAGTAGATACTTATATTATTTTTAATTAATAATGAATTCTTAATAGATATAGATATTAATAAAAATTTTAAGTAGTAATAATTCCAATTTAGAATTATCAAATTAGAATCAAATTATTATAATATAAATACTATATATTATTCTATTTTTATTATATTATATATATATATAAGTAAGNNATAAGATAAGATATCTTTATATTATAAATATATAAATAATAAATATAAAATATAAATAATAAATATAAAATCTAAATAATAATAACAGGTACAAATAGTAAATCGAGGTACCCATTCTATGACAACTCTTAATTTTCCCTCTGTTTTGGTCCCTTTAGTAGGCCTAGTATTTCCGGCAATCGCAATGGCTTCTTTATTTCTTCATGTTCAAAAAAACAAGATTGTTTAGAGCCGAGGGCGCAAAATATTATCTTTTTTTTTTTTCAAAACTGACGCTTGTATCATAACACAGATATCCATTTAGCTAAATATGGTATAAGAGGCTTCCGTCGAAATCTCCCCAAAATGCTATTAGCTAGTTTCAAATAGACCCGAATCGCCGAATAGCTGAACTGTAAAGTTGGTCTATCTATATACATGTGGCTATCTTTAGTGAGTCATACGAAGGGTGTGTTATTAGTTTAGATCTAACCAATTTAATGAATTACTCCTAAAGGTTCACATCAAACTAGTGCTAGTTGATGCGAGTTACTTCGGAAATAAACGGCAAATTCATTTGGGGTATTCTCTCAATTCCAAAAAAAGCAACCGGATCAAGTATGAGTTGTCGATCAGAACATATATGGATAGAACCTATAACGGGGGCTCGAAAAACAAGTAATTTCTGCTGGGCTGTTATCCTTTTTTTAGGTTCATTAGGATTCTTGTTGGTTGGAACCTCGAGTTATCTTGGTAGAAATTTGATATCTTTATTTCCGTCTCAGCAAATAGTTTTTTTTCCACAAGGGATTGTGATGTCTTTCTATGGGATCGCGGGTCTTTTTATTAGCTCCTATTTGTGGTGCACAATTTCGTGGAATGTAGGTAGTGGTTATGATCGATTTGATAGAAAAGACGGAATAGTGTGTATCTTTCGTTGGGGATTCCCTGGAAAAAATCGTCGGGTCTTCCTCCAATTTCTTATAAAAGATATTCAGTCCGTCAGAATAGAAGTTAAAGAGGGTATTTATGCTCGTCGTGTCCTTTATATGGATATCAGAGGCCAGGGAGCCATTCCATTGACTCGTACTGATGAGAATTTTACTCCACGGGAAATGGAACAAAAAGCTGCTGAATTGGCTTATTTCTTGCGTGTACCTATTGAAGTATTTTAAGAAATCAGCTGAGAAATTAATGCTTTCTCGCGGGAGGGCAAAAAAGCAAGAATCCTCTTTTTCTATAACATAACTTAATTGGGGTTTCTTCAGAACATTCATTCGAGTCAAAGCAGACATATATGGAACAAGTATAAAAAAACCTTTTTGGGGGATCTTTTATATGTATCGAAATATACACATACACAACTCAATTATATATTAAATAAAAAAATAAGAAAAAAAGAGAATCTCATAATCAACCATTTCGAAATAAGGAAATTCCCCCTTTTTTGTTGTTGGAATTGAAACTTTAGATTCAGATAGATCATATCTTGTAATTTTTTTTGAAGCTTCTTTTTAGACTTTTTGTGCTCCTTAATGACGAAAAATTTGGATCTCTTATAATGTAGCCAATTTATTTATGTCGTTTTTTGTCACTCATTTTTCACAATATTTTTCAGAAAATTACCTCAATTATTCTATCGATGACTACTCATAGTCAGTTAAATTTTTTCGAAATATTAGAGGTTTTTTTATATAATGATAGAAAAGGAGAATGATAGAAAAGGAGTTCTTTTGTCTCAAAATCTGAATACTATTCATATTCATTATTTAAAGTGGTTTTTCCGGGCGTTCATCGAAAAGAGATATATGCTTCGAATTTAACTGATTGAGATATAGGGAAACAATTTTTATTATATTATTTATTCATATATATTCATTCGAATTTTTCATCTTTTTCCGTATTTTTTTCTAGATTCAAGGCCTAACCACCAAATCACAAATAAAAAAGAGTGAATAGATTCATAGGTTTGATAACTTGTAATAGAACTATGCGTGAGAGAAATATTAGATTACATAGAGTCGACGAATGAGATGGGTTCATTAACAATTCACAGATGAAAAAATGGCAAAAAAGAAAGCATTCACTCCTCTTTTATATCTTGCATCTATAGTATTTTTGCCCTGGTGGATTTCTCTCTCCTTTCAAAAAAGTCTGGAATCATGGGTTACTAATTGGTGGAACACTAGGCAATCCGAAACTTTTTTGAATGATCTTGAAGAAAAGAGTATTCTAGAAAAATTCATAGAATTAGAGGAACTCCTCTTCTTAGAGGAAATGATCAAGGAATACTCGGAGACACATCTACAAAACCTTCGTATAGGAATTCACAAAGAAACAATCCAATTAATCAAGATACACAACGAGGGTCGTATTCATACGATTTTGCACTTCTCGACAAATATAATATGTTTCATTATTCTAAGTGGTTATTCTATTTTGGGTAATAAAGAACTCGTTATTCTTAATTCTTGGGCTCAAGAATTCCTATATAACTTAAGTGACACAATAAAAGCTTTTTCTCTTCTTTTATTAACTGATTTATGTATCGGATTTCATTCGCCCCATGGTTGGGAACTGATGATTGGCTTTGTCTACAAGGATTTTGGATTTGTTCATAATGATCAAATTATATCTGGCCTTGTTTCCACTTTTCCAGTCATTCTAGATACAATTTTAAAATATTGGATTTTCCGTTATTTAAATCGCGTATCTCCGTCACTTGTAGTGATTTATCATTCAATGAATGACTGAAAAATTATCTACCTAATCCAATTAGAATGTTTCTTACTTTGCAGTTGTACATAAGCAAAGCATTGAAAATCGCTTTCTATTTCTACCCATCCCGGAGATTCATCCTATATTCCTATATATATTAATCGAGTCAAAACAAATTATTCCAGTAAATAACAGAATCGTGGATAGGAAACTCCATTAGTGACCTACCCAAATTTATTGTATAAATATATTTTCGGGATCAATGGTTGGACCATGCAAACTAGAAATACTTTTTCTTGGATAAAGGAACAAATTACTCGATCTATTTCCATATCGCTCATGATATATATCATCACTCGTACATCCATTTCAAATGCATATCCCATTTTTGCACAGCAGGGTTATGAAAATCCACGAGAAGCGACTGGACGTATTGTATGCGCCAATTGCCATTTAGCTAATAAACCGGTGGATATTGAGGTTCCGCAAGCGGTACTTCCCGATACTGTATTTGAAGCAGTTGTTCGAATTCCTTATGATATGCAAGTGAAACAGGTTCTTGCTAATGGTAAAAAAGGAGCCCTGAATGTGGGGGCTGTTCTTATTTTACCAGAGGGTTTTGAATTAGCCCCTCCCGATCGTATTTCCCCCGAGATAAAAGAAAAGATGGGCAATCTGTCTTTTCAGAGCTATCGCCCCAATCAAAAAAATATTCTTGTCATAGGCCCTG